AATTCAAGTCGAGCAGCAGCTTTTCTACACTCAAAGGGAACCCGGCATCCCATTAACTGAGACTTCCTATGCATAGCTGTAGCCTTTCGTCATACCCAAAGGGTACTTAGTGCCTCCACCAACTACTAGGCTGTAATCTTCTTGTTTCTAAACTAAATCGAGGGTCTATGCGGCTCTCTGAATAATATGTCCACAGCAGTCTATTTGAAGCGTTCCTGCCCTTTCTTGTCTTGAATTAAACGGAATTGAATAACCCTGTGTAGTGGGTAGAATATGCCTGTGTAGCGGATAGCATGGACTGATTGAAATAGCATACTTGTGCAATGGATCTCGTTTATCTTTCATATGTTAAATGTTCGTGTAGTGAATTCACGGCTAGAGATAGTACATTCTGGGTCGATCAAGGAAGGTAGCGTATACGGGTACTTGGGATTGAGTAGAGCATAGGTTCAATAACCGGGCTTGGAAAAGAGAATGAGAATCTCGTTCAGCAAGAGGCTGGGTTTTTGGTCTTTCTACGTTTCAAGTGCCACTCCTTTGGTTAGTACTCCAAATTGGATTTCTTTCTTGTTGGTTCGAAGTAATGCTCCTTTTATTTAGCTATGACCTACATTCTTTGGTTAAAGTGCTCATGCAGCTTCTAAGGGATGCGTTCCCCTCCAAGTTGTTTCAAAGTAGCATCTGTGGATAAACGATGGTTAAGCCGCATCAGTGCGGTCGGGATCGCCCGGCACTTGTGAGGCAGAAGAATCCTTGAATAAGAAGATCGAGCCAATCCTTAGCACAAGCGCTAAGCGATAATAATTCCTTGTGGAAAGTCTTTTTTTAGTACTTGTTAGCGTCCCTTCCCCCTTTCTATGTACCCAGTCTACGAACCTGGCCTATTGGTTGATGATAGGGTTCCTGTTGGTGGAGCTCCTGCCCTTGGCCTTGGTTCCAGTCTCGTCTCGCATGCCAGCAAGTATTCTAGAAAGAATGACTTGGTTTCATGTAGCTACTATAGCTCCTCTCGCCTTTCTAGCCTGCCTTGTGTTGCTAGGAAATGGCTCTAAGCCTTTTTCGAGGCTTTCACCCTGAAAACTGAACTAGACCCCGTTCCCTCTATGTCCATTCAATCTGAATCTTGCTGCATGAATGCACTGTAAGACCAGGAATGCCCTCAATGATCCCTTCCTCTCCCTCTCCCTATGGTCGAGTGAGTCCCTACCTTTGGTCGAGCTAGTTTAATCTTCCTCTCCCTAACGGTCGAGCAACTTTCACCCGCACTAGCACTAGTATATGGTGATATCAAACTCGAAAGCCCGAACACAAGCAAGCTTACCTTTAAGTCATCAGAGGAAAAACCCGACGATCCAGAGCAGCGGGTGGGGAAGTCCAGTAGCCAAAAGATATGAACTCGCTTTAAAGATCAGGGGATCTAGCTAGAACCAAAATAGGAGACTTTTGGTCCGGTACGGAATTTATTTCCATATCCTGCATATAGAGAGGAAAGGAGAAGGGGCGGAATTCTAGACCGATTATCCCACGCAGTAATAGGCATACCACTCCCAGTCTCGCTAAGTTGTCGTTCCTACGGCCTCTGGAGAGCATGAAAACGCTAGTTCAGCTGCTCACATAGCGTCGGACGAGTGGTTTTAGCCTTTCAAAAAGTGATTTCAACTAAAGTCTTGAGTGAAGTGCGTTAGCCCCTTAAGCTGTAGTCTAATAAGAATCTAGCTATTGTACTTTCTATCTCCAGTAACAAAGAGGAATAGGAAGCTGTACGCGTGCGAGTAGTAGTAGAGGTAAGTGGTAGTAGTGACGAAAGTCGTAGTAGGTGTCTCCTTTCCCAAAGTCTTAGTAGTTGTACGAAGGCCAGTATTTAAGAAAATGTAATTGGCAGGAGGTCTCATCTCTCTTGTTCCTAGACCGAAGTCTCCTATTAAGAGATCAGTCTTCATCCTTTCCAATACGAACCTTTAGCTCAAGCTGGAGGATAAAAAGAATATTATTATTACGGGATATCCCTCTTGTTCTATTGTATTCCCTCAGGCTGTAATGCCTATAGTTCCAACTGCCTTTCACTCTTCTTCTCTGAATATATTATATTCTAGCTACCTTTCTCCGGCTAACGCGTATCCGTTTTCTTGTACTTATCAACTGTTTGTCGAGATTGGCTTGGTCTTCCGCTACGCCCCTAAGCACTAGAAATGTCAGAAGCAAAATCGTAACGTAGAAAAGAGAGGAAAAAAGAAGACAGACAGACTGAAGGCGATGGCTGGGAGGCGTGGTTTACGAACGGTCCCGACTAACTAAAGTAAATTATCTTCCTATGATCTCCCTTCCTCTGCTCCAAGGATATTGCAGCAAACTGGAAAATTCCACCGGAGATGCGGAGCAGTCGTTAGGCCTCAAACTGGTGTAGGAAAAGACTAGTTATAAGCATATAGCTGAAGTAGCAGAGAACTAACACATAGGATCTGTTGCGGTATTATTCCTTCTCGATGCGAAGAATAACGTAGTTTCGGACCATGGATCGAGTCAAACAACTCTTTCTACCCATCCTGTATATTGTCCTTTTCGTTCTGTGTGTGTTGGAATAGAAATATTCTATTAGACGGATAGGCATTGCACCCTCACCTCAGGATCAGAGGGCTTGTTTGAGCGCTAAGCTTTGTTCGCTTCGCAAGTGACGGTTGTGCTCCTCTTCCTTCGCTGCTTTCGTACACCAGGGGGGCTAGTTGAGCAGCCTCCTCTCGCCGTGCCCGGTTCCCAAAGCAAAGCATTGAAAGAACACGGGGAGTGGCCGGATAATCCTTACTATTTTCATAGTAGAGGTTATTATTTCAATACTACATTAACCGAGGTTGAAAAAGCACAGGAAAAGGGAAAGGCCCTACTTATGATGGGGGGAGTCGAAGTGTCCATGGTAGGCGATGAATGGAGGAGTCGATCAAGGCAGGAGGTTGACTTAGTCTTCTATCCCTGCTCTTCCGGGGTTGGTCGATAATTCCTCAACTATTGGGTAAACATAGATCCTAGAGAGCGAGTTTAAGCAGCATTACTAGAAGAAGGAGTTGATGAGGTTTTTAGACTCAAGGCTTCCGTATCTGTTCTGATTTATCAAAAGAAAAGGTTTTCAGATATCCATTAAAAGCCCTGGTTTTAAAATATCTGGTCCAACCCGGGACGGAAAAGAAGGTCAAAACGGACCTATTGATTGACCATAGATGCGAACTCCCACACCCTTAGCCAGTACCAGCGACTAGTCTTCGGGCTACGAGGTATATAGGGCGAGAGCCTGCTAAGGTAAGCCTTAAGCCTATACCCGTGTTGAGCCTCATGCATGTACTGAACCTAGGCATAGCCTGCTAAGGAACCCAGTAAATTGCACTACACTCAGTACGCACTTATTTCCGGGACCGCTTGATTCAGCATACAGCAGTGCAACATCGGACGTTAATCAGGAAGCATACAGCGGCAAGCACACATCTTTGCGGTCTTTCTAAACCTTATTTATTATATTAAGCCGGTGTCAGCCTTTAGGTTTTTATCCCTAATCTTGAGTGTTGAACCATAGGTTCGGCACAAGAGGAATCTTTCTTAGACTCGGTTCGCCGTCAGTTTGCAAACCGCGGGTGGGTGCGAACTACTAGAGGCCCGTCCAGGAGGTTTGTCAAAATAGAGGACCTAGAACGCCTTGGTGAATCAGACCCAGAGATCATGGCCAACAACGCCAGTCACCGAGGTAACTTGCTTACTCTCTATGATGGGGACAATGAAGAGTCTACTGGCTCTAACCACCAGCGGAACCCTACAGCCCCGGCAAATCAGCAACTTTCTAACGAGGTAGTTAGCCGTCAACTAGCTGAGATTGCCTGGATGCTAGCACAATTGACCTCGCAGGTAGCCGAAATACCCTGGCTGCACCTGCTGCTCAAGGAACAAACCCTCCATCTACCACCCCGGCTCAGGGGACACAGATCCACAACCACAAAGCCAACCAAGAGTAGCAGATGCTAGACCTGTAGACCCAGTACCCCCTTCAGTTCAGAATCAGCCCGCAGTTCCTGAACCTGTGGATCACTACGAGAAAGAGATCTGAAGAAAGCCTCCTGCAGTACCGGCCGTGTCCTTGGCTCCCACTCCCATGAATCAGATAGTGCCATACGTCCCACCACAGCCGTCCGATCCTCTGATGGAGAAGATCAGTCGCCTTGAACGGGCAGTTAATAAATTGACTGGGGACAAGTATGATGTTGTAGATCTTGATAATCTCTCCCTATACCCCAAAGTAAGGCTTCCGTACGGTTTTAAGTGGCCAGAGATATATAAGTATAACGGAACCGAATGCATAACAAAATAGGATAAAAAGAGGCTTACCTCGGAGCTTCAATTTTAAAGGCAGGATGTATGTCGGAACTCTACAGCCCATGGGAATCGACAATGAGCTACTTGTCCAACTATTCCAGCGCAGTTTGACCGGACCCGCGCTGACTTGGTTGATGAACACTGACCCAAATACCATTCGCACACGGCCAGATCTGGCTAACGCCTTTGTGACGCACTATGCATACAATAAAAAAACTCAGTTATCAAGGCGTAAGCTAGAACTCGTTAAGCAAGGACCCACTGAGTCTTTCACCGACTTCATCACATAGCTTACTATAGAGGGGAAGGGCCCAAGCTGCTCAGTTTCAAAAGAGACCCTCGGAGGAAGATCAAATTGCTATGGTCTTGAAGAGCCTGAACCCTAAGTATACCAATAGGTTGACACTTACCCATCATCCAACCTTTCATTCTTTAGTTTGTGCTGGCTGCCAGATAGAAGATGCATTGGCAGCTGGGCGTTCGCTCCCCCTTTCTACGCCGTTGCTTTGCAATTTGCAACGGGTCCTCGAATAATAAGCAGAAAAAGTCTGCCGGGACCTCTCGGGCTAAAGCAGAGGTGAATACAATTGGAGCGGCGTCGCTGAACCAAACGCCTTACTATACACACTCCATCAGAAGGTCCGATTCAT